TATTAGGTCTTAGTATAATTTGAGTCTAAAAACTAAAATGTGATTTTTAATTAAAATTTAAAACTTCTAACACTATATATATATGAATGGTGTTTGTTGGTTAACAAATAAAATATACAGTTTCTAGCATTTTCCTGTTTCTTAGGGGTTTGCAGGAGTGTTAGGCATGTTAGGACTGTAGGGGGTAAGGGGGTTTGTCGGAAATAAATTAAGAGGGGGATATCTTAGAAACTTCAGGACTAAATATCTAGTCTTATGCTTTAGTAATAGATATATGCAATTCTTATGTAATGTCTTTCCAACATTAATTACTATTACTCATTCAAGGAAATGTTCACCCTTGTTAGTAACTACCGTGCGCACTCTGAAATGCTAAATGAAAGGAAAACAAAAAAAGGAACCAGCTGCCCCTGTGGAGTGAACGCCCGGCTTGGGGGGTAACGAGTCGAATGATTTCCACCATTAACTTATGCTAGCGTCGATGAAAGTGTAAGGATTAATAAATTAATGGACCTGAAGTAGGAGCCAAATGCCAGGAATAATTCACCTTTTAGGTAGCTACCCTCACTACTTGGGCTCCTGACCATCAAGAACCGTATGCATTAAGTTATGGACTTGTTGGTGGTCTCTTACTACATTAAAATGGTTCATTTGTCTATTTTTTGAGTCCTGGTATAAGTTAACCTATGGGTTTTGTGTTAGGTCTTAAATTTCCTTAACATTCTATGGTTATTTTATTTATTAAACATTAATGGTTTTAATCTACCTTAGTTTAATGTATTAGTTCTATGATTTAATTAAATCAATGGTTTTTATACATAATATGTTCTAGAAAATTGAATATAGTGCACTATATATATATATGAATTATCCATATATGCATTCAGAAAATAGTTTAAGCAGAATTTTAGCTTTGGGAGTTAAAGGCGGGAGTTTGATTCTCCCTTTTCTGAGCGTAAGGGGGGACTTTAACCCCCGACCTCCAGTTTACAAGACTGGCGCTCTTAAACTGAGCTACTGATGCATATTCATTTGAAAGCTTTATTTTCCGTTCAGCCGCTTATAGGAATTAAGAATAGGAAAATTAGAAAATAAATAATGGATGCTACTTGTCCAATAACAATATATGGTGCTTCTACAGGCATACCTCCGATTCACGTGAGAATAATTATGTCAGCGACTAAAGCTCAAAAAAGAGTTTGACCTATTGGTCGGAAAGTTAACCCTCGTTGCTTTGAGGTGTGTAGGATAGGAACTAACATAAGGACTAAGATGGAGGAAAGGAGGGCTAATACACCACCGAGTTTATTGGGAATAGACCGAAGGATAGCATAGGCAAAGAGGAAATACCACTCTGGTTTAATATGGGGTGGGGTAACCAATGGATTGGCTGGGGTAAAGTTATCCGGATCTCCCAGTAGATTGGGTGAAAATAAGGCGATGCTGATAAGGGCAATTAGGAGCACAGCGAAGCCTAGGAGGTCTTTATAAGAGAAATAAGGGTGAAAAGAGATTTTATCAGCGTCCGAATTTAGTCCGGCTGGGTTATTAGACCCTGTTTCGTGTAGGAATAGGAGGTGGACCAGTGTGGCAGCGGCAACAATAAATGGAAGAAGGAAATGAAAAGCGAAGAATCGAGTAAGAGTAGCGTTATCAACTGAGAAACCCCCTCAGACTCATTGTACTAAATCAGTTCCAATGTAAGGTACTGCAGATATGAGGTTAGTGATAACTGTGGCTCCTCAGAATGATATTTGACCTCAGGGTAGGACATAACCCACAAAAGCTGTTGCTATTACAAGTAGGAGTAGAACTACACCAATGTTTCAGGTTTCTTTATACAAATATGAGCCGTAGTATAATCCTCGGGCAATATGTATGTAAATACAAATAAAAAAGAATGATGCTCCATTAGCATGTATATTACGAATTAATCACCCGTAATTTACATCACGACAAATGTGGGTAACTGAGGAGAATGCTGTTGCGATATCTGAGGTGTAGTGTATTGCAAGGAATAATCCAGTAAGGATTTGTGCTCCTAAACATAGTCCTAAAAGAGACCCGAAGTTTCATCATAGAGAAATATTTGATGGTGCAGGAAGGTCTACAAGGGCATCATTAGCAATTTTTAAGATAGGGTGAGTTTTTCGTATGTTGGCCATTATGAGTTCCTGTAGTTGAATACAACGGTGGTTTTTCAAGCCATAGGTCCTGGTTAAAATCCTGGTTGGAATTATGACTTATTTGATGTCTTTATTATTAGTAGGGTTAGTGTTTGGTTTAGTAGGAGTGGCTTCAAACCCTTCTCCTTATTTTGCTGCTTTAGGATTAGTAGTTGTGGCTGGTGTTAGTTGTGGTATTATGCTTAGTTATGGGGGCCCTTTTTTATCTTTAGTGCTATTTTTAATTTACTTAGGAGGAATGTTAGTAGTCTTTGCCTATTCTGCTGCATTAGCCGCAGAGCCTTATCCTGAGACTTGAGGTGATTTATCTGTAGGCATTTACGGGTGTCTATATTTAGGAGGGGTGGTGATTACATCTTTATTATTTTTAGATGGGTGATTCGAGTGTTCTTGGGTACCAATTGATGAGTTATTTGACTTTTCTATCTCCCGTGGAGATATGTCAGGAGTAGCTCTAATATATTCAGAAGGGGGTTGAATATTAGTAATTAGTGCTTGAGTTCTTCTGTTAACATTGTTTGTTGTTCTCGAGTTAACTCGGGGTTTAGCTCGAGGAGCATTGCGGGTGGTTTAGATGAGAAGAGAAGATGCTAAGAATAGTGTAAGAATGAATAATGTTAGAAAGGTCTTGATAGCGCCTTTCTGGGCATTACTTGTGGTGGTAATTATAGGGGCATTTAGGGTGGCTGTAGCCTTAGGGCCTAGTTTTTCTAACCAAGTTAGATCGACGGTTTGGGATGCAATGTTTTGTCCAAGTAGTAACAACATTTTAGGTGACGTTCGGTGAATAATTGCAGGAAAAAACCCTAACATGTTTGAGAAAAAGTGTGTAGTTAGTTTAGGGGTAATGTTCTGTTGTTTTAGAACAGTTTGGGCAAGTTCTAGGGCTAAAAGTAGACCTAAGATTGTGACAATAAGGGCGGCTAGTTTAATTGTATATGGTATAGTTATTACTGGAGACTTGTTTGGGAGCATATTAGAGGTAATAACAAATCCAGCAATAATACTTCCCCATGCTAAACGTTTGATAGGGTTAATTACTAATGGGTTGTTCTCGTTAATAGGAAGAATAGGGTTGAATCGAGGGTGGCCCATAACTACCAAATAGGTTAATCGGAGGCTATAAATAGCGGTAAAAGAGGTAGCCAAAAGTGTAAGGAGAAGGGCTCAGGCGTTGATGTAAGAGGTGTTTAGTGCTTCAATAATAGCGTCCTTAGAAAAAAATCCGGCTAGGAAAGGTATACCTGTAAGAGCAAGACTACCTAAAGTAAGAGAAGAGGAAGTGAATGGGGTCAGGTGATGTAAACCGCCCATTTTACGAATATCCTGCTCGTCATTAAGGCTGTGAATAATTGAGCCAGAACATAGGAAAAGTATTGCTTTGAAGAAAGCGTGTGTACAAATGTGAAGAAAGGCTAGTTGTGGCTGGTTGAGGCCAATAGTTACTATTATTAAACCCAGTTGACTTGATGTGGAGAAAGCTACAATTTTTTTAATATCATTTTGTGTTAAGGCACAAGTAGCGGTAAATAGTGTAGTTAGTGCTCCTAGGCATAAGCAAAGAGTAAGGGCGGTAGTATTTTCTTCCATAAGGGGGCTTATCCGGATTAGTAAGAAAATTCCTGCAACAACCATTGTGCTTGAGTGAAGTAGGGCAGAGACCGGAGTAGGACCCTCCATGGCCGAAGGCAGCCATGGATGGAGTCCAAATTGTGCAGATTTACCTGTAGCTGCTAAAATCAATCCAAGCAGCGGAAGAGTAAGATTCTCACCTTTAATTGATGAGAATATTTGATGTATTTCTCACGAGTTTAAGTTGGTAGCCATTCATGCTATTGCTAAAATAAGGCCAATGTCCCCCACTCGGTTGTAAAGTACAGCCTGAAGGGCTGCTGTGTTAGCGTCTGCTCGGCCGTACCATCACCCAATAAGCAGGAAAGATATGATTCCAACTCCTTCTCATCCAATAAAAAGTTGAAATATATTATTTGCAGTAACTAGAATAATTATAGCTACTAAGAATATGAGTAGATATTTAAAAAAACGGTTTATATTAATGTCCGATGCTATGTATCATAATGCAAATTCCAGAATCGACCATGTTACGTAAAGGGCTACAGGGGTAAAAATAATAGAGTAAAAGTCAAATTTAAAACTTACGTTAACATCAAAGGTCAAGGAGTTTATCCATGATCATGTAGTGATAACAGTTTCCGTACCCTCATTAAGAAACAGAAATAAGGGTGCAAGGCTAATTATAAATGCTATCTTAACAGATGTTTTTACATATAAGGTAGATCAGTTTGAGGGAAGGGGTTTAGGGGATAAAGTTAATAATACAGGGGAGATCAGGAGTACAAAAATAATAATTAGGGTTGAAGATATAAGTAAAGGGGAGAAGTGCATAGCTGGTGCTTGGATTTGCACCAAGAGTGTTGGCTCCTAAGACCAATGGATAACTGTTATCCTTCACGAGCGGGCGAGTGAGCCTCAGAGTTTAACTGAGGGGGCATAAGTTAGCAGTTTTTGTTGTCTTCGGACCTCTCTCGGTGGGTAAGGGGGTTTTAACCCCTATTTTTAGAATCACAATCTAATGTTTTGACTAAACTATACCTACAAAAAGCTCAACCCCATAGTAGTTCTGGTTTAAAAATTAGGAGGACAAGGGGAATAAGATGAAGGGTAATGAGTAAGTGTTCCCGGGAGTGGGAAGGTTCTATTAGAATTAAGTGGTTGGTCAGTGGGCCTCGTTGTGTTATCAAGAATAAGTAAAGGGAGTAACCTGCCGTAATTAGAGTCCCAGCCCCTGTAATAGCAATGGTTCATATTGATCAATTAAAGAGTGAGGAAATAATAATTAATTCTCCTATGAGGTTAGGAAGTGGGGGGAGGGCTAAATTAGCAAGGCTGGTAATAAATCACCAGGTCGCCATTAGGGGGAGAACTATTTGTAATCCTCGAGCTAGAAGTATTGTTCGGCTATGTGTGCGTTCATAACTAGTATTGGCTAAACAAAATAATGCTGAAGACGTTAAACCGTGGGCAATTATGAGAATAAGAGCTCCGGTAAATCCTCAAGGGGTTTGGATAAGGATACCGGCAGCTACTAAACCTATATGGCTAACGGAGGAATAAGCGATTAGCGATTTTAAGTCGGTTTGACGTAAGCAGATTGATCCAGTCATAATAACCCCTCATAAAGCTAAGATAATAAATGGATAAGATAATTCTTTACTAAGGGGTTCTAAGTTTGTTATTACACGTATTATACCGTAACCCCCTAGTTTAAGAAGGACGGCAGCTAGAACTATAGAGCCAGCGATTGGTGCTTCTACGTGGGCTTTGGGTAACCAGAGATGAACTCCATATAATGGCATTTTTACTAAGAATGCTATGAGACACCCTGCTCACCATAATTTGTCTCCGAATGTTGAGAGGTTAATAGGGTTAGAATATTGTATTGTTAAAAGGGATAATGTTCCGATGCTATCTTGAAGCATTAGCAGAGCTACTAAAAGTGGCAAGGATCCAGCGAGTGTATAAAATAAGAAATAAATTCCTGCGTTTAGTCGTTCGGCTTGATTACCCCAACGAGTAATAATAAGAAGTGTAGGAATTAATGTGGCTTCAAATATTACGTAGAATAAAATTAACTCTGTGGCACTGAAAGCCATGATTAAGAATACTTGCAATGAGGTTAAAAGCATGATGTAAGTACGCTGTCGATTAATAGGTTCATTAGCTGTGTGGCTTTGGCTTGCTAAAATTATTAAAGGTAGTAACCAGCATGATAAAATTAAAAGAGGTGTTGATAAAGGGTCTGTTGCTATTAGGGTATTAATAGTTGATCACCCTGTCTCCAACGGTCATTTTGCCCATTGAAGGCTTAAAAGAGCAATCAGGAGGCTATGTATAAGGGTTAGAGGTCATAATCACTTGTTTGGAAGTAATCATGTTGTGGGGATTAGTAAAACGGTAGGGATTAGGATTTTTAACATTGTAGGATGTTTAGGGCTTGAAGGCGATCTGTTCCGTGTGTTCGGGAAGTTGCTACAAGCAAAGCTAGGCCTGCACTTGCTTCACATGCTGAGAAGGCTAATAGAAGTATAGGAGAGGGGGAGAAACTAATTGAGCCGAGTTGTAAGGTCCATAGAGAAAGGGTAACATAAAGAGATAATATTATACCTTCTAAACATAAGAGGGCTGATAATAAATGTGTTCGATGAAAAGCTAGTCCTGTTAAACCCAGGATAAAGGCAGAGGATAAGGTGAAGTGTACGGGCGTCATTTGACGATCATGGAATTTAACCATGTGTTTTTGAGCCGAAATCAAATGTTTTAATTAGACTAATCGTCTATTCTGCTCACTCAAGACCTCCTTGGATTCATTCGTAAACTAACCCCAAGGTTAACAAGGTGAGTACTAATGAGGCTCATATAAATGTGATAGTGGGGAGTGTGAGTTGAATGCCTCAAGGTAGAGGAAGAAGGAGGGCAATTTCTAAATCGAAAAGAAGGAATAAGATAGCTACTAGAAAAAATCGAAGTGAGAAAGGAAGACGTGCTGAGCCAAGGGGGTCAAATCCGCATTCGTAAGGTGATAATTTCTCCGAGTCCGGGCTTATTAAGGGGAGTCAGAATGAGACAACAGCCAAAACAATTGAAAGTGCTATAGTGATAATTAAAATTGTAGTGAGTAAATTCATTATCTTTTCTTGGAGTTTAACCAAGACCATGTAATTGGAAGTCACTTATACTGTTTAGTACTAAAAAGATTATGATCCTCATCAATAAATTGAGACGTAAAGGAACAGTCATACTACGTCTACAAAATGTCAGTATCAAGCAGCGGCTTCAAAGCCAAAGTGATGTTCTGATGTAAAATGGTATTGAATTTGTCGGATAAGACAAACTGCTAAGAAAGTTGAGCCAATAATAACATGGAGTCCATGGAAACCCGTAGCTACAAAAAAGGTTGAACCATAAACTCCATCGGCGATAGTAAAAGGGGCTTCATAATATTCTATGGCTTGAAGGAATGTAAAATAAAATCCGAGAAGAATAGTTAGTATTAGTGACTGAATAGTTTGTTTTCGTTCACCCTCTATAATACTGTGATGGGCCCAGGTTACTGTAACTCCGGAAGCTAAAAGTACAGCTGTATTAAGTAATGGGACTTCAAAAGGGTCAAGGGTTGTAATTCCAGATGGAGGTCAGCATCCTCCTAGCTGGTAAGTAGGGGCTAAGCTTGAGTGGTAAAAGGCTCAGAAGAACCCTAAGAAGAAGAATACTTCAGAGGTAATAAATAAAATTATTCCGTAGCGAAGGCCTTTTTGAACAGGAGGAGTATGATGTCCTTGGAAGGTACCCTCTCGAATAATATCTCGTCATCACTGAAGTATTGTTAATAATAGAAGAATTAATCCTAGGTTTATTAAAATAGTGGAGTTGAAATGGAATCAGATGGCTAGGCCAGATGTTATAAGAAGAGCTCCGATGGCTCCCGTTAGAGGCCAAGGGCTGGGGTCTACTATATGATATGCATGTGCTTGATGGGCCATTAGACGTTTTCTTGTAGGTAAAGGCTTAAAAGTAAGACGAAAACATATGCTTGAATTACGGCTACTGCAATTTCTAAAATATTAAGAAGTAGAAGGAGACCTAAAGTTAACAAAGCTACGGATGGTATTATAGATAGAAGAACAAACACAGCTGTAGTAGTAAGTTGGATAAGAAGATGACCTGCCGTTAGATTAGCAGTGAGCCGAACTCCAAGAGCTAAAGGGCGGATAAATAGACTAATTGTCTCGATAATAATTAGAACGGGGATAAGGGGGACGGGAGTGCCTTCAGGAAGGAGATGAGCTAATGAGTGTGTTGGTTGGTTTCGCATCCCAATAACTACAGTAGCTAGTCAAAGAGGCACTGCTAAACCTAGGTTTAATGAGAGTTGAGTTGTGGGTGTAAAAGTGTAAGGCAAAAGTCCTAGAGTATTTATAGAAATTAAAAATACTATTAAGGATGTGAATATTAATGCTCATTTATGACCTCCTGGGTTAATGGGTAACAGTAGCTGATGGGCAAATCGGTTTATAAACCAGCTTTGAAGGGTAATAAGACGGTTATTTGATCATCGAGAGGAGGGGGTAGGGAATAAAATTCAGGGAAGTGTAAGGGCTAATGCTATTAAGGGGATACCTAATAGTATGGGACTTATAAATTGATCAAATAGGCTTAATGTCATTGTCAGGTTCAGGGGGTTATTTTAAGGGTTTTTGTGCTTTGGGGATTTGGGTCGTTTGGGGTTTTGTGAGATGCTACTTTAGGGGGAATAATTGTGGTAAAAACAAATCATGAAAACACTAGAATTAAAAGTCAAGGGGCAGGATTTAATTGAGGCATATCACTAAGGGTGGTCAGGAGTCACCAATTTTTAGCTTAAAAGGCTAATGCTTCACCTCTATTTAGCTTCTTAGTGAGGCATCTTCAAGTATTAGTAAAGACCAGTCTTCAAAGTGTTCTAAAGGGACTGCTTCTACTACAATAGGTATAAAGCTATGATTTGCTCCGCAAATTTCGGAGCATTGACCATAGAACACACCAGGGTGAGATGTGATAAAGGCTGTTTGATTAAGTCGGCCGGGGACTGCATCTATTTTAACTCCTAAAGAGGGTACTGCTCATGAGTGAAGAACATCTTTTGCAGAAACTAAAATTCGAATTGGGGATTCTACAGGGATCACTATGCGGTGATCAGCTTCAAGTAGCCGGAATTGGCCAGGTGAGAGGTCATTAGTAGGAATTATGTAGGAATCAAATCGAAGTTTTTCGTAATCTGTATACTCATAACTTCAATATCACTGGTGACCAACTGCTTTAATCGTTAGGTGCGGGTCATTTACCTCATCTATAAGGTAAAGAATGCGTAAAGAGGGGAGAGCAATAAGAATTAAGATAATTGCGGGGAGTACAGTTCAAATGATTTCAATTTCTTGAGAATCCAGAAGAAATTTATTTGTTAATTTTGTAGTAACTATAGCTACAATAATATATAGAACTAATGTGCTGATGAGAAAAACAATTATTAAAGCATGGTCGTGGAAATGAAGTAACTCTTCTATTACAGGTGATGCTGCGTCTTGGAAACCTAGTTGTGAGGGGTAAGCCATATTAAAGATGTGCAAGAGTTTAACTTGCAATTCTGCCTTGACAAAGCAGTGTAATGTTTTACTAACATCTCATAAAGAAAGTGACAGATAGGTTATGTGAGTGGCTTGAAACCATTTTAGGGGGGTTCAATTCCTTCCTTTCTCGTTAATTATGTCGAACTTGAACAAAAGCAGGTTGTTCAAAAGTGTGGTAGGGAGGGGGAGACCCATGGAGTCATTCAACATTTGTTGATATTAATTCAACAGAAAGTACTTCTCGCTTAGCAGCAAATGCTTCTCAAATAATAAAGAGGAACATAATTACGGCAATAAGAGATACTAATGAGCCAATAGAAGAAATGCTATTTCATAATGTGTATGCATCCGGGTAATCAGAGTAACGGCGAGGCATACCGGCGAGACCTAAAAAATGTTGGGGGAAGAAGGTGAGATTTACGCCCGTAAACATTACACCAAAATGGATTTTTGATCAGGTGTCATGTAAAGTGTATCCTGTAAATAATGGGAATCAGTGAACAAATCCTGCCATAATAGCAAATACGGCACCTATTGATAAAACGTAATGGAAGTGGGCAACTACGTAATAAGTGTCATGTAATACAATATCAAGTGAGGAATTAGCTAGTACAATCCCGGTAAGGCCCCCCACAGTAAATAAGAAGATAAACCCTAAAGCTCAGAGTAGGGGGGTTTCTCATTTGATTACACCTCCGTGAAGAGTAGCTAATCAGCTGAATACTTTAACACCTGTTGGGATGGCAATAATTATAGTAGCTGAGGTAAAATATGCTCGTGTGTCTACATCTATACCTACTGTAAATATATGATGAGCTCAAACAATAAACCCTAATAAACCGATGGCCATTATAGCTCAAACTATACCCATATAACCAAAAGGTTCTTTTTTCCCCGAATAATAAGCTACGATATGGGAGATTATTCCAAATCCGGGCAGAATCAAGATATAAACTTCAGGGTGACCAAAAAATCAGAACAGGTGTTGATAAAGGATAGGATCTCCCCCTCCTGCTGGATCAAAAAAAGTTGTGTTTAAATTTCGGTCAGTTAAAAGCATAGTGATACCGGCTGCTAAAACGGGTAAAGATAGAAGAAGTAATACAGCAGTAATTAGTACGGCTCAAACAAATAAGGGCGTCTGGTATTGAGAGATTGAGGGAGGTTTTATGTTAATAATAGTAGTGATGAAGTTAATAGCCCCTAAAATTGAGGATACGCCTGCTAAATGTAGGGAGAAAATAGTCAGATCTACGGAGGCTCCTTGATGTGCTAAATTCCCTGAAAGAGGGGGATATACGGTTCATCCTGTTCCTGCCCCTGCTTCTACTCCTGATGAGGCGAGAAGGAGAAGGAAAGATGGTGGAAGAAGTCAAAAACTTATGTTATTTATCCGGGGAAATGCTATATCTGGAGCTCCAATTATTAAAGGGATCAGTCAATTACCGAAACCACCAATTATAATTGGTATAACTATAAAGAAGATTATAACAAAAGCATGGGCTGTAACGATTACATTATAAATTTGGTCGTCACCCAAAAGGGCTCCTGGTTGACTTAGTTCTGCTCGGATGAGAAGGCTAAGTGCAGTACCCACCATTCCGGCTCATGCACCAAATACTAGATATAGGGTGCCAATGTCTTTATGATTAGTTGAGAAAAATCAGCGTGTGATTGCCACAGGTAGGGTGGCTGAGTAAGCGGTGGATTGTAGTCCCACATACAGGGGTTTGAGCCCCCTTCATACCAAGTCCTGAGGTGTTAACATGTTAGATTGCAAATCTGAAGTAGCCGGCTAACGCCGGCCGGGGCTTTCCCCCGCCTTTCCGCCTTATTTAAGGCGGGGGAAAGTAGATAGATGCTCGCTGGTTAGAGCGCTTAGCTGTTAACTATGAAATTGAAGGATCAAGGCCTTCCTGTCTAGAAAAGCTTTAGCTTAATTAAAGTGTCTGCTTTGCATGCAGAAGATGTGGGTTAAATCCCTGCAAGTTTTACAAGGGCTAAAGGGTTTTCACCTCTGCTTGGGGCTTTGAAGGCCCCTGGTCTTCTAACCTAAGCCCTTAGTTTGCAAGTGCCATTATTGCTGGGAGAATGGGCAAGAGCATTAAGGTAAGGGTTGCCGAAATACTTAACGGCAAAGTATCTTGGGTTGTTTTAAATCGCCACTGGGTGGTCGCTGAGGTAATATTGGGAGATATAGTAAGCGTTATGGCATATGATAGGCGAAGGTAGAAGTAAAGACTTAGAAGGGCAGACAAAGCTGCTAGTGTTGCTACAGGGGCGAGGTCTTGTTTAGTTAGTTCTGATAGAATTATTCATTTAGGGCCAAAACCTGTAAGCGGAGGTAAGCCTGCTAAAGATAGTATAATTAACGGAGTAAGGGCGGTTATTACGGGAGATTTAAATCATGAGTTTGCTAATGATCCAATTGATGTAGCTTTATTAAATTTTAATAGGTTAAAAGCTGCTATGGTTATCAGAATATAAGTTACTAAAGTAAGTAAGGTCAAAGAGGGGGAATACTGCAGGACTAGGGTTATTCACCCCAAATGGGCAATAGAGGAGTAAGCTAAGATCTTTCGAATTTGGGTTTGGTTAAGTCCCCCTCACCCTCCAACAAGAGTAGACATAATTGCCATAGTGGTAATGACAGTTGTGTGTTGTGAAGTTAGTTGAGTGAGTAAGGCAAAGGGGGCTAGCTTTTGCCAAGTAGATACAATTAACCCTGTAGTTAGATCAAGTCCTTGTAGTACCTCAGGAAGCCATGTGTGGAGTGGGGCTAATCCTAGTTTGAGGGCTAAAGCCAAGGTAATAATAGTTAGAGGAAGAGGGTGGGATAATTCATTAATGTTTCATTGTCCGGTCATTCATGCATTTATTGAGCTGGCAAAAAGGATTATTGCCGCTGCGGTTGCTTGAGTGAGGAAGTACTTGGTAGAGGCTTCAACGGAACGGGGGTGATGGTGTTGAGCTATTAATGGAATGATTGCGAGGGTATTAATTTCAAGTCCTATTCAGGCAAGCAATCAATGTGAACTCATAAAAGTGATTGTGGTTCCAAGCCCTAAACCGAATAAAAAGATGGGGAGGATGTAAGGGTTCATTAGTAAAGGAAGGGTTTTAACCTGCATTTTTGGGGTATGGGCCCAAAAGCTTATTTAGCTGACTTTACTTAGGAAGTGGTGTAATGGAAGCACAAAGAGTTTTGATCTCTTTAGTAGGGTTCAAATCCCTTCTTTCTAAGAAGCTGGGCGGATTTTAACCCCCATAATCCACTCTATCAAAGTGGTCCTTTAATTCAGGCACAACTTCTACTAAACTTGTGGTGGAAGACCAGCTAGTGCAATAGGAAGGGATAGGTGTCAGATAACCAAGGACAGGGTTAGTGGTAAAAAGTTTTTTCAGATCAGGTGTATAAGCTGATCATATCGGAACCGTGGGTATGAGGCTCGTACTCATAGAAATAAAACAGATAAAAGAGTGGCTTTAATTATCAGGTTAACTGTTGTCATCTGGGGTAAAGATGGGATGTGTGATGCTCCTAAGAAAAGGGTAGCTGAGAGGGTATTCATTAAAAGAATATTAGCATACTCTGCTAAAAAAAACAGAGCAAATGGGCCCCCCGCGTACTCTACATTGAAACCAGAGACTAGTTCTGATTCTCCTTCTGTTAGGTCAAATGGGGCTCGGTTTGTTTCGGCAAGGGTTGAAATGTATCATATTGCTGCAAGAGGCCATGCTGGGACAATTAGTCACATGGTTTCTTGTGTGATTCCAAATGCTTGTAAGGTAAAGTTTCCTGTAAACACGATTAGTGCTAACAGAATTAACCCCAAGCTAACTTCATATGAAATAGTTTGGGCCACTGCTCGTAGGGCTCCGATTAGTGCATATTTTGAATTTGATGCTCATCCGGAGCCGAGAATAGAGTAAACGGCAAGACTTGATAGTGCTAGGATAAAAAGGATGCTTAGGTTAACATCCACAACGGGGAAAGGTATTGGAAGGGGGGCTCATAGCGTCAGCGCCAAAGTCAAGGCTAATATAGGGGTAGCTAAGAATAAAATAGGGGAGGCTGTGGAGGGACGAACTGGCTCTTTAATAAATAATTTTACACCATCAGCGATTGGTTGAAGTAAACCGTAGGGTCCTACAATGTTTGGGCCTTTCCGAAATTGTATATAACCCAAAACTTTTCGTTCAATTAGAGTAAGGAATGCGACTGCTAGAAGCACAGGTACAATGAAGATTAAGGGGTTAATAATATGTGTAAGAAGAATAGGGATCATAATTAGGAAGAGGATTTGAACCTCTGTTTAAAGGGCTTAGGTCTTTTGCATGTCCATGTTCTGCCATCCTAATTTACAGTTATTTACGGGTTTATGTTAAACCCCTTTACCTATTTAAGATATTTCAATGGGTGGGGGTAGGGCTTACCTTAGGCATGGGCCCTCCTTTCTCGGTCCTTTCGTACTAGAAAAAGGGGTGTTATAGATAGAAACTGACCTGGATTACTCCGGTCTGAACTCAGATCACGTAGGATTTTAATCGTTGAACAAACGAACCCTTAATAGCGGCTACACCATTAGGATATCCTGATCCAACATCGAGGTCGTAAACCCCCTTGTCGATAGGGACTCTTGAAGGGGATTGCGCTGTTATCCCTGGGGTAACTAGGTTCGTTGATCGGCTTTGCCGGATCTTTAGGTCAAAAATTTTGTTTCTTTGAATTGTCGTTCTGGGATTTAAGGTTAATTACCTCATTCCTCACGGAGGTTTCTTTTTACTCCGCGGTCGCCCCAACCAAAAATATTAGAGGGAGTATAAATTCGCTTATACCTTTTTAGGTTTGTTGCATAAAATCTCTCATCATTTAAAGCTCCACAGGGTCTTCTCGTCTTATAATAATATCCCCGCTTCTGCACGGGGAGATCAATTTCATTGACCGGGAGAAGGAGACAGTTAAGCCCTCGTCATGCCATTCATACAGGTCTTTATTTAAAAGACAAGTGATTGCGCTACCTTTGCACGGTCAAAATACCGCGGCCGTTAAACATATAGTCACAGGGCAGGCGGGACCTCTTATACATAGAATGCAAGAGGCGGTGTTTTTGGTAAACAGGCGAGGCTTGTGGTTGCCGAGTTCCTTCTTCTCCTTTTAGTCTTTCCTTGTAAGCACTCCAGTGTGGGGTTAACGGTTTATTGGTGTTTGTTTTTCTTGTTTTTTCATTGATCTACACTACCCTCTTTTATTGGGACCGCTAATTTTCGGCGGGGGTTCGATCCGAAGTACACTTGGGCAAAGAGAGAATCATTTCTCTTATTACTCATATTAGCATTATCTCTCCTAATGGTGTAGGAAGGCCTGGTATGTTTAGGGGATGAAGAGTATTTGGCGGTATATATAGTTGCAAAGTGTTTGAGCTTTAACGCTTTCTATCTAGATGGCTGCTTTTAAGCCCACTAGGACACTAAGGCCTTATGAATTATGGTCTTTAACCTCCTAATAAAGTTGTTTCTTTTATCAAACAAGCTGTACCTTGTTTGATTAGCTGTAATTACTCACATTTGATCTTTTTAAGATAATCAGAATGAATAAAGGAATAATTACGCTGAGCTTCTACTCATTTCCCAGGCAACCAGCTATAACTATGCTCGGTTGGTTTATCACCTCTACTCGAAAGTCTTCCCAATCTTTTGCCACAGATACGGGTTTGCTCATTGATAGCTGCTTTGGAGTAGCTCGCTTAGTTTCGGGGTGTCAAACTGAAGGGCGCTTTGCTTGACTATTTCTTGCTAAAACATGATGCAAAAGGTACAAGCTTGAATCTCTGCTTTTTTTTACTTAATTGATTTATTTCATTTCTTTTTCACTTTTCCCTTGCGGTACTAACTCTGTTGCTCCTAATTCCTTTTTTGTCTCCCATACTAAGGTGGAAAAATGGTTTATTATTTAACTTTTGTGTATAAGGGTTTATTAATATTTGTTCATTGGTTTTGGGTATTGGGCTAGTTTTACGGTGTCAAGGCAGTCCAATTTGCATGGACAGTTTCTCGGTGTAAGGGAGATGCTTTACTAGTTAAGCTATGCTTTGGTATTCCAAGTGCACCTTCCGGTACACTTACCATGTTACGACTTGCCTCCCCTTATTTTTTCAGGCATTTTACTTAATTTTATGAGGCATTAGGGGAGAGTGACGGGCGGTGTGTGCGCGCTTTAGAGCCTATTTCAGAAGAACTCTCTATTTTCTTCTTACTACTAAATCCTCCTTCAGCTTTACTTTTCAGTAAATCATTCGTATTTATCGGTAGGATAAATGTAGCCCATTTCTTCCCCTACTATACACTACACCTCGACCTGACGTTTTGGGTTGTACTAATTTTGCTCACTAATATTCTCTCACAAGGTAAGCTGACGACGGCGGTATATAGGCGGGTATGACAAAGTAGGGTGAGGTTGAACGGGGGTTATCAGTTCTAGAACAGGCTCCTCTAGGTGGTTCTAAAGCACCGCCAAGTCCTTTGGGTTTCAAGCCAATGCTTGTAGTCCCCTGGCGGATTAAAAGTAAATAAATATCGGTGTTTACGGTTATGCATAGTGGGGTATCTAATCCCAGTTTGTTTCATAACTTTCGTGGAGTCAGAAGAGTAAAGCCACTTTCGTGGAAGATTCTCATATTTTCAAATGCGTATAACAGCTAGGAAAATGTTTAGCTTTAGTGTTAGGACTACTTAACCACTCTTTACGCCGTTTTCTGTCAGCTTGGGCCTCTCGTATAACCGCGGTGGCTGGCACGAGTTTTACCGGCCCTCTTAGCTTTAACTAAGTCAAGTTTGCACTTATGGCTTAATGTTTATCACTGCTGAATTCCCTTGGGGGTGTGGCTGAGCAAGGTGTTATGGGCTTCAATTAAGTGTGCCTGATACCAGCTCCTTGGACTCATAAGAGGGTGAAGGGCATCCTCACGGGTATGCGGATACTTGCATGTGTAAGTATAGCTATAGGCGACAGCAAAGTTAGGACCAGGCCTTTGTGCTCTTGGAATTTCCTATAATTCATTATAACATCTTCAGTGTTATGCTTTAGTTTTAAGCTACAATAGC